GAAACCTTTCTCCTATTCCATGAATCCAATTTTCATTTCATCCGGGAAAAGCAATCCTTTTCTCAAGAATGCCTTTGTCATTTGATCCACTAGCCTTCTGTTAGATAGGAACGGATTTGATAAATACTGATAACTCTCGAATAGAATCTTAGAACGGAAAGATCCATTAGATTTAGATAATGAACTAATGGGTCTAAGGTATCTCTGGCGAGAAATCAAGAATTCGATTTCTTGCCTATTCTTGTTCCTAAACCAGCCTGCTCTGGCAGATTTAGGAAGATCCGTTTCGAAAATCAGAAGCTCCTCTGGCATCTTTTCATCTGCAAAGGATTCTCGATGTGAAAATACAGAGACAAAGAACCTATCTGCCAATTCAAAAAAGAGCGGATCCCCACCCCAGGGTGCCAAAGGAATCCGCCTGGTTGAAAAAAGCCTTCTTCTTCGGAAATGGAAAATCTATTTCGTATCGGGTCCTCCAGGAGTCTACCCTGCCTCATATCCGCAACTTCTCCTAATTCTGCTCCTTCCTCTTCTTCGGCGGCTCTCTTCAATTTCTCTTCCAGCTCCTTGTACTCTTTATACAAAGCCTCCCGCTGTTGAAATAAAAACTTTTCATCCGAAGTCACTCCCTTTTTAAGCAAAAGACGATTGTCTTTCGGGTAAAGCACATCCTCTCGCTCTTCAAGCCAAAGCCTTGTCTCTTCAAGGTCCTCCGCTAACTGAGGAATTAAAGGCTTTGTGCTGTTAAACCGATCCTTTTTCTTTTTCTTTCTATCTTTATCTGTTATATATATACTATCAAAAACCTCATCATCATCCTCTGAAGGTGAAAGATCAAGATGATCCTCCTCATAATCAAGCGCACACCTTGGATCATCACGATAATTATACGGCTTCGGCTTGTTCTCGCCATGGGGCAATTCATCGGGCCTTTCCAAATTAAATAGAAAGTTCCAAGGGCGCCATATTTTAGGAGCCCAAACTATGTGATCGAATAAATCCTCCACTTGGTAGATCCGTTCGAGGTCTTCGTCTTCGTCCCCAAGTACAAACCGCGGTTCGTATTTTGCTTCTTTTCCTTCAGAGGCATCGGTAAATCTCAGATCAAAGAAAGAAGTCAATCCATTTCGCATCATATCGAAGGGACTCCTTGGTTCGGGCCGAAAGAGCAATGTCACTGGATCATCATCAAACTCACTGCAATCTTTTTCTGGCTGTAAGGATCCCACCAGAGCGCTTTCTACTTCTAATAGGCCATGAACTAGATCAGAATCATTCTCAAGAAGTTCAGAAGAAGTGATCTTATTGTTTTCATCGGGTAGAGACCAAAGTTCGTGAGCAACCGATCCGGCAGAACAACTCAAAAGATAAAGAAGTATTGTTAATCTCTTCATGCTCGTTCCAAGTTCGAACTTTTTTGTCCATAACTTCAGACCAATCACTCGAATATTGATTAATACCTATACGTAATCGATCGAACACTACTTGAAAAAGAAGGCTCTTCTGCTCAGAAATGAAATGTTCCAAATGTTCCTGGAAATTCTTGCTCCCATTAGACCATTTGTATCTATATGCATTAGGATCCCAATTCATGGATTTCTCGGTTCGAGAAAGAAAAATAAGAGGATCAAACCATTTCCTCCGACTCTGTTTCAAATTCGATAAATGTTGGTTGATCGTATATTTCATTATAGTTCTATGATTCAGAGTATCATTCTCATTCCCGCAGGAGATCCGGGCCCATTTTTTTCTGATCCTTCGATAAAGATAAAAAGATTCATTCTCTTCAGAAAAAATAGGAGGTAGAACCAATAAAGATTTCTTTTTCGATTCATCCCTGGAGTTGAATACCTCATTCAAGAATGGTTTTTGATCCAATCCGTAGGAATCAATAAAAAAGGCAAATCCCTTATGATACACCAGATCCGGCTCGGTTATTGATAGAGTGAATAGATCTGCCATTTCTTGAAATCTCTCTTCTGATTCAAAATCGTGGTGTAACGTATATCCCCCCCCCGTTCCGATCTGATGAAATAGGATGAATTGAGACGGTATTTTGTAAATATGTAATTGTCTTGAATAGATTAACTATTTCTTTATTTTCCGATCGCCTGGAAGGGACAAAAGAAAAATCTTGTTCTTTCTTCAACAATTTCTGATCTCTAGTGGATCTCTCAGTACGATTCGAACCCAGATGAAGTTCTGACCATCTGTCAGAGAAAAAAGAACGAATGGATCTTGTAGGATTCCCAAGAAATTCTTCGATTTCTTCCGGAAGCAGATGATTCTTCATCTCCTTCTCACCTTCCGTTTGAAGAAAGGAAGGATCCCAAAGAATCGATCTTTCTTTTAGTTGTGGAATCTCTCTTTGATTGATCAATGTGTGATATTCCGAATCCTCATTACTAATGGAATCGAAATGATCTCTGGATTGATTAAAAGATCCCTTCAATTGGCTAGAATCCCTTCCTTGAACGAAACTAGATCTTGTGGAATCATA